TCGGTAAACAAAAGCCTACATAGCAGTTCCAATGCTACGCCTTGAACCGCTCGGCCATCTCTCCTACATAATGATTATGAATCAAAAACCAAGTGAATAGTGAGTTCTTCATATTTCATTCTAGATTATTGGATTGGATAAGTATGACCAATCCATTTTAACTATATATTTGAACTATATATTACAAAATATTATAAATAAAAATAGAAAATTTTTCATCAAAGTAAAGAAAGATCTTTCGAGGCCTCAAGACAATTATTTTTTTACGAAATTTTTTTATTTGTAATTTTGAAAATGAAAAGGGGGTTTGTGTTTGCAAAAACGACTCCTACTAGAAATTCGATTCGAATCCATTAAATCAATGAATTAGAACGAATCAACTGATTAATAGGTCTAGATTTTTTAGACTAGGGTTAATGGATACCTTTCTATCATAATTCTATATAGACTACGATTCCATACCTTACAAATTCTCAAATTTCTTTCCGACTTTAGAATTCTCAACAACAAACCCCTTCCCTCACCCCTCTATTCTAGATTGATAAAACATTTTGTATAGTGGATTGTATACCTGCTATGTACATAACATAAAAAAGAGGTGGTTATTCTATTTTCATCATAGAATGATTTTTTCCTCTTTGTATCATAATTCAATACAAATTTCTCGAGTTATTTGAATCTGTAACTTCAACGAAATCGGAATAGTTCGCTTCGTTGGTATACTACTACATTAGGATGAAATCGAACCGGGTTGGACCTTTTCTTATTGATTCCTATAAAAAAGGAACAATTGGAATAAAAAGCCCATAATCTTTTTTTTTCAAATCAATCTATTTTTATGTTATTTCGTACTGTACAATTCTTTTCTTTGTGGGATCATTTTCCCCCGAGAGGGAATGAGAAGAATTATAAAATGGATTGCTAGCTATGCCTAGATCGCGGATAAATGGAAATTTTATTGATAAGACCTTTTCAATTGTAGCCAATATCTTATTGCAAATAATTCCGACAACTTCAGGAGAAAAGGAGGCATTTACCTATTACAGAGATGGTGTGATTTGATTCTTTTTTTTCTCTTGGTCTTACGAGAAAGACATGTGATTCGGAAAAATTTTTGAAATAAATCTACGCTTGTTGAAGGTGAAGTTTGGAAATAGAACAATTCCTTCTGTCGTGTATCCTCGATTAATGCAACCTCAGATGCTATGTTTCAATCTTAGATTCTAGTATTGAGCGAAAGGTTATATCTAGAGGTTCTGTATTATGGGGCAATCCTACTCCACTACACTAGTACCAACGGACAGCATAAGGGAAGAAGCACTACACCTAGGAATCAACAACACGAAAACCTTGTTAGAAATGACCCCTTTCCTTATTGGGCTCGGGACTAAAAGAATGGTTGGGACAACAAACATCCATCTCGTTCGTACTTTGGATACCAATATAACCATCGAAGGTTGTTTGAAGTGACTAATTCCTGGAAATTAGGAGGCGTTGAAAACAAAGAAATTGCTCGAGTTCTCATTTCTATCTAGTTATCTAGTCTCAACACCCTTGATATTAAGAAAAGATCTCTTGCAGGAAGGTTGGCTAGAGATTTCTTGTAAAAACACTAGCCCTGCTCAGTCCATAATGAGAATATTTTCATCTTTTTGATTTCATGTATATTCTCCTTATGCACATAAGGGAGGAGCCGTATGAGGTGAAAATCTCACGTACGGTTTTGGAACGGAGATTCTTTTAATTGAATGGCGACCGTAACGGATGTCAGCTCAATCCGAAGGAAATTATGCAGAAGCTTTACAGAATTATTATGAAGCTATGCGACTAGAAATTGATCCTTATGATCGAAGTTATATACTCTATAATATAGGTCTTATCCATACAAGTAATGGAGAACATACGAAAGCTTTGGAATATTATTTTCGAGCACTAGAACGAAATCCATTCTTACCACAAGCTTTTAATAATATGGCCGTGATCTGTCATTACGTGCGACTATCTTCACTATAGAAGTAAAAAAAGAAAAACAAAAAAAGGCTTTCTACATATACATCGTCTAAAACAACGATTTTTATCAGCTGTAGCAAAGAAAAAAACTTTATATTCATAAAAGTTGAAATATGAAGAAAATAAATAGATATACCTAGCTACTTTTTCTATGGATAAAAAAAGAATCTAATTGGTAAGGGAAGCACCGTAAAGATCAATTGGCGAAATTTGGGGCCAATACAATAATAACTGCGTACTTATGTCATGATGGTAGATATACTTATCTCGTGATGTGAGATAAAATAGGAATCCACTTATGTAATAGAGTTGATCCACTAAAGTCTTGAGCAGCGGTGTAGGATCAGATCCCAAAGATAGTAAGTTTTTCTTTCTTAGGAAAGAAAGTCTTTTTCAAAGATTCTATATAAATTTATATACGAAACCAAGATAGTTACCTTTCAGAAAATCGAATGATAGGGGAATTTTTTCTTCTGAAGGTGGGAAAAAA